ACCTGTTCCACTTTTGGAAGACCTTGCGTTATATCACCAGATCTTGATTTTTCATATATAAATGTAACTAATGTATCTCCTTCGTAAAGGATTTCCCCATAATGTCCATGAACAGTTGCTCCTGGAGTAGCCAAATAAGGCTTAGCTGATCGTATTACCACAGAGTCAACTTGAAGAATTAGAACTTGACCTGATTTTAAATGCGGTCCTTTTTTGGCTATACATACATTTTCACAAAGAAACTGCCCAATACTAACGATTGTAGATGTCTCTTCACAATAATTGTAATGGAGAAAATACCAATTCAAATTGAATGGATTCAAAATGATGTTACTGCATGAATAGGGATTATAAATTTTACCATTTTCATCCAGTAAATAATATTTCAGTATTTGAAAAATCTGTTTTAAATTGTCAAGTTGCAAATAGTTAGTTACCAAGATCTGATTATGGGTTATCAAATGGGAAAATAAATCAAAATTATAAATTGGAAAGCCTGTTCCTAAGGGGCCCAACGAATTACTAATTGGAATTAGGGGGTCCTTTTTGATTTTGATTGATTCTTTTATCACATTGGGAGATTTTACATCGTTGAATGGGCCTATTCGAGAACAATTGGATGATGACAAAACGATCAAAGATTGAGAGTCCTTATTTCCATTCAACAATGTATGAATAGTTCCTTGATTTGGATTAAGGGATTCTTGAATCCTTGCCTTGGAATAGGAATAAATGGAAGAAAACGGATTGACATTAGCGCGATCTGATCCATTCTCAGAGACCAATCCTGAACCCGGCAGATCGTTCCTTTTTCCGGTATATGAAATAGGTGACTTCGCTAAGCCGATTCTTATAAAATCTCTAATCAAACCATTTGTCCTTATTTCAACAAAGGAAGCACAGGCCTTTTGGATCTTTTTGTCTTGGTCCCAATTCAACACTAAACAAGTCCGAACTAATTGAATACTTGTGTCCCAAATTTCAAGAATTGGGTCGTAATAAAGGATATAATTGACAACTCGAAGTTGTAGATTATCACTTTCCTGCAAGAGATCCGCCGGGAAAAGTCTTCCTAAATTTATACCATCCGTTTTTTTATATGGGACTACAGGTTGAACCAAAACAAAATACTTTTTTTCATACCTGGAAAGTTTCATTCGTTGGATATAGAGCCAATTTTTCAATTTTTTGTATTCTTTGGAATTTTGTTTTCCCCCTCCTGGTGGTATCAATCGGAATGCCTTATTTGTCTTGCCAGGAAAATGGATATCTCCAGAAAAGATTATCAGTTTAAATTTTTCTGCTTTTTTCTTCACTCGGACCAATCCGCCTACCCGACTTCTTCTATTTAAAGTGATTTGTGTATCTACCCCAATAATACTATTGTGCCGCACCATTATGGAAGAAGATTCGGCCAAAATGTGGACTTCCACGGGAATAAAAAAAAATGGATTTACTTCCTTTTGGTATTTTGGCCAAAATACCTTGACTCCTCGATATTCAATCAAATCCTCTTCGTTGACGATTGAATTCAGTTCTCTAGTCTCATATTTAGTAAGTCCCGAGCTCTTTCTTATATATCGAGGATTGTCGAAATAAGCAAGAATACTATTTCTACGGAGAATACCATTTCTGGGGATTTCAATTGAGATACCTGAAGAAGGTATTAGTTGGTTCTTGCCTTCTTGAATCGAGTCGAGTGGGATGATGACTCTATTTCTTCGCCTCTTTGCCAATAAATCAGAATTCCCGTCGAGAATGCCCGGATATCTGAGATTACAACGACCAGTACATGTCATTCGATTAAGTTCTGAATAATCAGGAATCCTATCTCCTTTTTTATTTTTACCAGAAAAATACGAACTAAAAAATTTGTGTCTCACTTGATTATTAGTTACTGAGGGGTTAGAAATATATCTTCGCTTAACAGAAAGAGAATAAGCATTCATTTGATCTTGATCCTTATGGATCGAACGGGGGCCTAGACTAGATCTCCAGGGCTCCCCTAATAATATCCATAAATGACTTGTTTTTGGTAAGAGATGAATATTACCATATGTAAATTCAGGTGCATGGTACACATCGGTATTCCAGTGCATTTCGCCCTCTGAGTCAGAATAAATATGTTTTCGAACCTTCTCTTTCAAATTCAAAGTGGATGTTCTCGCGCGAATCTCGGCAATGACTTGTTCTGATTCTACATATTGATCGTTTTGAACTAAAAGAAAACTTTTGGGCGGAATACACACATTGTGTATAATATCTTCACTCTCAATAGTTACATACAAGTCTCTAGAACATAGAAAAGCAGGATGTCCATGACGTGTACGTGTCGGATGAACCAAATCCTCATTGAATTTTATTTTTCCATTAGAAGGGGCTCGCACATGTTCTGCAGTACCCCCTGTGAATACTCCGCCAGTATGAAAAGTTCTTAATGTTAATTGAGTGCCCGGTTCTCCAATAGATTGACCTGCAATAATACCTACAGCTTCTCCCAATTCGACCAGGTCGTCATGAGCTGGACTCCGGCCATAACATAATTGACAAATCCAAGATGTACTCCTACAAGTAAAGGGGGTTCGAATAGAGATTGGTTGTGCTCTAAAAGTTATGAATCTATTGACAAGTCCAACCCCAATATCTTGATTTCTAGTAGCAATGCATCGCGAACCTATATATATATCATCTGCTAATACACGGCCAATTAATGTTTGGATAAAAATCCTGTCCGCCATCATTCCATTTCGAGGACTTACAGAAATACCTCGAACGGTGCCACAATCTGTTCGACGTACAACAATGTGTTGCACTACTTCAACAAGTCTGCGCGTGAGATATCCTGCATCTGATGTTCGGATAGCGGTATCCACAACTCCTTTACGGGCTCCGTAGCAAGAAATAATATATTCTGTTAAAGAGAGTCCTTCGCGTAAATTGCTTTGAATGGGTAAATCAATCATTTGTCCTTGGGGATCCGACATTAATCCTCTCATACCTACTAATTGATGTACCTGAGATGCATTTCCTCTGGCTCCCGAAAAAGACATTATATGGACTGGATTAAAAGGATCGGTCATCCGAAAATTAGGAGTCATTTCTTGTCGCAAATATTCACTTGTGGCATACCATATCTCGATCGATTGACGTAATTTTTCTACCGCGTGTACATTCCCATAATGATGGTGTTTTTCCAAAATAAAACTTTGTTGTTCAGCGTCTTGAACTAGCCATCTTTTAGAGGGTATTGTTAAAAGATCATCAATTCCTAATGAAATGGATGCGGCGGTAGCTTGTCGGAAACCCAGAGTCTTTACTTGATCCAGGATATGTGATGTATATCCTATTCCATAGTGATCAATAAATCGACTAATAAGTCGTTTCATGGCAGTTCCGTCTATCACTTTATTGTGAAAGACCTGAGTGGGCCGTTCTGCCATCAGTACCTCCATATTGCGTTGCGCTGAGTAGAATTTGACAATGGGTTTGAGTCAGTGATTGGGAAACTTCCTTTTCTATATCTTGATTCACGTAGAAATTCCGCAATGATAGTCCTAGTTAACCCGGCGAGACTCGAATTCCTGCCGGTAGCATAGAATTACAACAGCCCTGCCAAAACCCCTGTATGGCTTCTTCTATTTCTCGATAAAGAGAAATATGACCAAGAGTGGTTCGAATATATATATAAAGAATGTCTTTTTTTATACTTCTTACTACTAGATAGTGTCCATAAATCTCATAATAGGTCCCCAAAGATTCATAGTGAATTTCGATAGGAGCTTCTCTTGCAGCAATAACACGTTGATCTAGTCGCCACCGCAGCCACAAAGGACTACCTAAATTGATTAGTCTTTGCCGATAAGCTCCAATTGCATCATAGGCATTACAAAAAAAGGGTTCTTTTTTTTTTGTATACTTATAGTTATTATCTTCATTTTGATAGTTTCTACGATTACATGGATTATACCTATTTACACAAATACCCCGACGATTTCCACTCGTTAAGACATAGAGTCCACTAAGCATATCTTGAGTTGGTGCAGAAATGGGATCTCCAATAGTTGGAGACAAAAGATTCATATGAGAAAACATAAGTAAACGTGCCTCTGCTTGAGCCTCTAAAGATAAAGGCACATGAACAGCCATTTGATCCCCGTCAAAGTCTGCATTGAAGCCCTTACAAACTAATGGATGTAAACAAATAGCACGCCCTTCCACTAAAACGGGGAGGAATGCCTGTATGCCTAATCTATGCAGAGTAGGCGCTCTATTCAGCAATACAGGATGGTCATCCAGAATTTCCTGAAGTATTTCCCATACAATCGGTTTTTTTTTCCGAATTTGACTCTTAGCAACTCCTATGTTCGAAGCAAGATGTTTTCTAATTAGGTCACGAATTACAAATGCCTGGAAAAGTTCTATTGCAATTTCGCGAGGTAATCCACATCGATGTAATGAAAGTGAAGGGCCCACGACAATCACTGACCGCCCTGAATAATCGACTCGTTTACCAAGCAGAGTCTCGCGAACTCTTCCTTCTTTGCCTTCAATTACATCTGAAAGCGACTTGTAAATTCTATTATGATCATCCCTCATTGGTTGTCCGCAGATTCCATTATCAAGAAGTGCATCCACGGCTTCTTGTAGCAATTTTTCCTGAGATATTATTAATTCTTCTGGCGTAGCTATACTTGTTGTTAATAGATCTGTAAGAGTATTATTCCGATAGATAATTCTTCTATAAATTTCATTAATATCCGAGGTCACTAGTTTATCCTCATCTATATGATAGATTGGTCTCAACTCAGGAGGAAGAACTGGTAATAGACACAAAACCATCCATTTTGGTTCTATATTTGTTCGAATAAAATGCTTAGCCAATTCCATGCGTCTAAGCAAAAAGTCTTTTCTTCTTCCAACTTTTCGATCTTCCCATTCATTCCCTGTGGGTTCCTCTTCCTCCAATTCTTTCCATTCTACCAATGAATAATCTATAATCA